GTTAATGTAGCTTAAAAATAAAGCAAAGCACTGAAAATGCTTAGATGGACCTGATGGTCCCATAAACACATAAAGGTTTGGTCCTGGCCTTTCTATTAGCTGTCAGTAAGATTACACATGCAAGTATCCGCGCCCCTGTGAGAATGCCCTTAAAGTCCTTTAAAATGACGATAAAGGAGCTGGTATAAAGTTCACTTCTAAGTAGCTCAAAACACCTTGCACAGCCACACCCCCACGGGAAACAGCAGTGATAAAAATTAAGCCATGAACGAAAGTTTGACTAAGCTATACTGACAATAGGGTTGGTAAATTTCGTGCCAGCCACCGCGGTCATACGATGGACCCAAGTTAATAGAATAACGGCGTAAAGAGTGTTAAAGAAATAGACTTAAACTAAAGTCAAGACTTAACTAAGATGTAAAAACCTACAGTTAAAGTAAAAATAAACCACGAAAGTGACTTTAATATAGCTGATAACACGACAGCTAAGACCCAAACTGGGATTAGATACCCCACTATGCTTAGCCATAAACTTAGACAGTCACATTAACAAGACTATCCGCCAGAGAACTACTAGCCATAGCTTAAAACTCAAAGGACTTGGCGGTGCTTTATATCCCTCTAGAGGAGCCTGTTCTATAATCGATACACCCCGATAAACCTCACCAACTCTTGCTAATCCAGCTTATATACCGCCATCTTCAGCAAACCCTTAAAAGGATTAATAGTAAGCACAAGTACAGACATAAAAACGTTAGGTCAAGGTGTAGCTTATGAGTTGGGAAGCAATGGGCTACATTTTCTATTCAAGAACATTACGAAAGTCTTTATGAAACTAAAGACTAAAGGAGGATTTAGCAGTAAATTAAGAGTAGAGTGCTTAATTGAATAGAGCCATGAAGCACGCACACACCGCCCGTCACCCTCCTCAAATGTCCAAACCACTACGCATACTTAAGCATAAGGCAATAAACATAAGAGGAGATAAGTCGTAACAAGGTAAGCATACTGGAAAGTGTGCTTGGAATAATCAAAGTGTAGCTTAAAATAAAGCACCTGGCTTACACCCAGAAGATTTCATAATAAATGACCACTTTGAACTAAAGCTAGCCCAACCAAACCACCTCGCAACTAATCCTAGAACATAAAACAAAACATTTATTAACCTAATAAAAGTATAGGCGATAGAAATTATATTATGGCGCTATAGAGACAGTACCGTAAGGGAATGAGTGAAAGACCTAATTAAAAGTACCAAAAAGCAAAGTTTATTACTTCTACCTTTTGCATAATGAATTAACTAGAAATTCTTAGCAAAGAGATCTTAAGTTAAAATCCCCGAAACCAGACGAGCTACCCAAAAGCAGCATATCAGAGCGAACTCGTCTATGTAGCAAAATAGTGAGAAGACTTCTGGGTAGAGGTGAAAAGCCTAACGAGCCTGGTGATAGCTGGTTGTCCAGAAAAGAATATAAGTTCAACTTTAATTTCTACAAAAAAAAAATTAAAATTTTAATGTAAAATTAAAGGCTAGTCTAAAGAGGTACAGCCCTTTAGATACAGGATACAACCTTCATTGGTGAGTAAGAATAATATACAACCATAGTAGGCCCAAAAGCAGCCATCAATTAAGAAAGCGTTCAAGCTCAACAAAAACACAAGTAATAATACCAACCATTTTTACTAGCTCCCAACTTTTAACTGGACTAATCTATTTTATAATAGAAGAAATACTGTTAATATGAGTAACAAGAAAAATTTTCTCCTAGCACAAGTTTATATCAGAACGGATGCCCACTGATAGTTAACAACATGATAAACATAACTAAAAATAAAAGCCTTATCAAAAAAACTGTTAATCCAACACAGGTGTGCTATAATTTAAAGGAAAGATTAAAAGAAGTAAAAGGAACTCGGCAAACACAAACCCCGCCTGTTTACCAAAAACATCACCTCTAGCATTAATAGTATTAGAGGCACTGCCTGCCCAGTGACATTAGTTAAACGGCCGCGGTATCCTGACCGTGCAAAGGTAGCATAATCATTTGTTCTCTAATTAAGGACTTGTATGAATGGCCACACGAGGGTTTTACTGTCTCTTACTTCCAATCAGTGAAATTGACCTTCCCGTGAAGAGGCGGGAATAAAAAAATAAGACGAGAAGACCCTATGGAGCTTTAATTAACTAGCTTAAGTAAACAACACATCACCCGCTAAGGGATAAAAATCTTACCTAATAAGCTAAAAATTTCGGTTGGGGTGACCTCGGAGTATAAAATAACCTCCGAGTGATTTTAGACGAGACCTACAAGTCGAATCCTAAGTCATAATTGATCCAATAATAATTGATCAACGGAACAAGTTACCCTAGGGATAACAGCGCAATCCTATTCGAGAGTCCTTATCGACAATAGGGTTTACGACCTCGATGTTGGATCAGGACATCCCAATGGTGTAGCCGCTATTAATGGTTCGTTTGTTCAACGATTAAAGTCCTACGTGATCTGAGTTCAGACCGGAGTAATCCAGGTCGGTTTCTATCTATTATACATATATATTTCTCCCAGTACGAAAGGACAAGAGAAATAGGGCCTATTCCACAAGAAAGCCCTACTAGTCGAACAGATGATATTATCTTAATCTAATAGACTGTATAATTTATTATGCCTGAGAAAAAGGCTTTGTTAGGGTGGCAGAGCCCGGTAATTGCGTAAAACTTAAGCCTTTATTATTCAGAGGTTCAATTCCTCTCCCTAACAACATGTTTATAATTAATCTTCTCGCCTTAATTGTACCAATTCTTCTCGCCGTGGCTTTTCTCACCCTAATTGAACGAAAAGTACTAGGCTATATACAATTACGAAAAGGCCCTAACATCGTAGGACCATATGGCCTACTTCAACCAATCGCTGATGCAATTAAATTATTCACTAAAGAGCCACTACGACCCCTTACATCTTCTATCTCAATATTTATTATTGCCCCTATTCTAGCCCTCACACTAGCTTTAACAATATGAATTCCCCTACCAATGCCCTACCCCCTAATCAACATAAACCTGGGAGTATTATTTATACTTGCAGTATCAAGCCTAGCCGTATACTCAATTCTCTGATCCGGATGAGCCTCCAACTCAAAATATGCCTTAATTGGAGCGTTACGAGCAGTAGCACAGACCATCTCCTATGAAGTTACACTAGCAATCATTCTACTCTCAATTTTACTAATAAGTGGTTCATTTTCCCTATCTAATCTTATTATTACTCAACAGTACACCTGACTCATCTTCTCATCCTGACCACTAGCTATAATATGATTTATCTCAACTCTAGCAGAAACTAACCGAGCCCCATTCGATTTAACAGAAGGAGAATCAGAGTTAGTATCAGGCTTCAATGTAGAATATGCCGCTGGTCCATTTGCACTGTTTTTCCTAGCAGAATATGCTAATATTATCATAATAAATGTCCTAACAACTATTTTATTTTTAGGAGCATTTCACAGCCCTTATTTTCCAGAACTTTACTCAATTAATTTCATACTCAAAACCCTAGCATTGACTATTTCTTTCCTATGAGTTCGAGCATCATACCCACGCTTCCGCTACGACCAATTAATGCATTTATTATGAAAAAACTTTTTACCCCTAACACTAGCCTTATGTATATGACATGTATCTTTCCCAATCTTCTTATCTGGTGTACCCCCTCAATCATAGAAATATGTCTGACAAAAGAGTTACTTTGATAGAGTAAATAATAGAGGTTTAAATCCTCTTATTTCTAGAGTTATAGGTCTCGAACCTACTCTTAAGAACTCAAAATTCTTCGTGCTACCTCATTACACCACACTCTAAAGTAAGGTCAGCTAAATAAGCTATCGGGCCCATACCCCGAAAATGTTGGTTTATATCCTTCCCGTACTAATAAATCCAATAGTTATATGAACAATTTGCTTTACTATAATTATAGGGACAGTAATTGTAATAATAAGCTCTCACTGACTAATAGTCTGAATTGGGTTTGAAATAAATATACTAGCAGTTATCCCCATCTTAATAAAAAATTTTAACCCCCGGTCAATAGAAGCCGCAACAAAATATTTTCTAACCCAAGCCACAGCATCAATATTACTTATATTAGCTATCATTATTAACCTAATATACTCTGGTCAATGATCTGTAATTAAAATATCCAATCCCATTACATCTATAATAATAACATCTGCTATAATTATAAAACTAGGCATAGCCCCTTTCCACTTCTGAGTCCCAGAAGTAACTCAAGGTATTTCACTAACATCGGGTATAATTTTACTAACTTGACAGAAATTAGCCCCCCTATCCATTTTAATACAAATAGCCCATGTACTTGACACCAACATTATGTTAACTACAGCCATTCTATCTATCGCAATTGGAGGCTGAGGCGGACTAAACCAAACCCAATTACGAAAGATCATAGCATACTCCTCAATTGCACATATAGGTTGAATAGCAGCAGTCCTTACATATAATCCATCAATAACCATACTAAACCTACTACTATATATTATAATAACCCTTACAACATTTTCACTACTACAATATAACTCAACCACAACAACACTATCTCTTTCTATATTATGAAATAAAATACCATTAATATCTATCCTAATTCTAGTAACAATACTATCACTAGGAGGCCTACCCCCACTATCAGGCTTCATACCCAAGTGAATAATCATCAACGAATTAACAAAAAATTATAGCACTATACTCCCGACACTAATAGCTATTATAGCTTTACTAAACCTTTATTTCTACATACGACTTACATACTCTACTTCACTAACGCTATTCCCAACAGCAAATAACATAAAAATAAAATGACAATTCGAAAACCCCAAAAAAACCCCATTTTTATCATCACTAACTATTTTATCCACAATACTACTCCCAATAACCCCTATATTTACTATTCTATTGGACTAGGGGTTTAGGTTAAACTAGACCAAGGGCCTTCAAAGCCCTAAGCAAGTATGATTTACTTAACCTCTGAAATTAAGGATTGCAGGAATTTATCCTACATCAATTGGATGCAAACCAATTACTTTTATTAAGCTAAATCCTTGCTAGATTGGTGGGCTCTGACCCCACGAAATTTTAGTTAACAGCTAAATACCCTAGTCAACTGGCTTCAATCTATTTCTCCCTAAAAAAAAAGAAAAGGGAGAAAATAGATTGAAGCCTTGGCGGGGTGAACCGCATCTTTGAATTTGCAATTCAACATGAATTTCACCACAGGGCTTGGTAAAAAGAGGACTTGGACCTCTGTACTTAGATTTACAGTCTAATGCTTATACTCAGCCATTTTACCTATGTTCATTAATCGTTGACTATTCTCAACAAATCATAAAGATATTGGCACTTTATATATATTATTTGGTGCTTGAGCCGGAATAGTAGGCACTGCTCTTAGCTTATTAATCCGAGCTGAACTAGGTCAGCCCGGGGCTCTTTTAGGGGATGATCAGATTTATAATGTTATCGTAACAGCCCATGCTTTTATTATAATTTTCTTCATAGTAATGCCAATCCTTCTAGGGGGATTTGGAAACTGACTTGTACCTCTTATGATTGGAGCACCTGACATGGCTTTCCCCCGAATAAATAATATAAGTTTCTGACTCCTACCACCCTCATTCCTACTTCTCCTAGCCTCTTCTACAGTAGAAGCAGGGGCAGGGACAGGATGAACCGTCTACCCACCCCTAGCAGGTAATTTAGCCCATGCAGGAGCCTCTGTAGACCTTGCAATTTTCTCACTACATCTGGCAGGAGTATCATCTATTTTAGGGGCTATTAATTTTATTACCACAATTATTAATATAAAACCCCCTGCCATATCCCAATATCAAACACCCTTATTTGTGTGGTCAGTATTAATTACTGCCGTTCTTCTCCTTCTTTCACTACCCGTTCTAGCTGCAGGAATCACTATACTCTTAACAGATCGAAATCTCAATACCACTTTCTTTGACCCTGCTGGTGGTGGGGATCCAATCCTTTATCAACACTTATTCTGATTCTTCGGACACCCTGAAGTCTACATTCTTATCTTACCAGGCTTTGGGCTAATTTCACACATTGTAACTTATTACTCAGGAAAAAAAGAGCCTTTCGGTTATATAGGAATAGTATGAGCAATAATATCTATTGGATTTTTAGGTTTCATTGTCTGAGCCCATCATATATTCACTGTAGGCCTTGACGTAGATACCCGTGCCTACTTTACATCAGCCACAATAATTATTGCTATCCCAACAGGAGTAAAAGTATTCAGCTGACTTGCTACTTTACACGGAGGGAATATTAAATGATCCCCTGCAATACTGTGAGCCTTGGGTTTCATTTTCCTATTTACTGTAGGTGGATTAACTGGAATTGTATTAGCAAATTCCTCTTTAGATATTGTTTTACATGATACATATTATGTCGTAGCTCATTTCCACTACGTCTTATCTATGGGCGCTGTATTTGCCATCATTGGAGGATTTGTCCATTGATTCCCATTATTTACCGGTTACACAATTAGCTCAACATGAGCTAAAATCCACTTTGCTATTATATTTGTAGGCGTTAACATAACATTTTTCCCACAACATTTCCTAGGGTTATCAGGTATACCCCGTCGTTATTCAGATTATCCAGATGCTTACACAACATGAAATACAGTCTCATCTATAGGGTCATTCATCTCATTAACAGCAGTTATACTCATAGTATTTATAATCTGAGAAGCATTCGCTTCTAAACGAGAAGTTTCTACAGTAGAACTTACAACAACTAATATCGAGTGACTTCATGGATGTCCTCCACCTTATCACACATTTGAAGAGCCAACATACGTTAATCCTAAATAGTTAAGAAAGGAAGGAATCGAACCCCCTAAAACTGGTTTCAAGCCAATCCCATAACCATTATGACTTTCTCAATATTTGAGATATTAGTAAAATCATTATATGACTTTGTCAAAGTTAAGTTAAAGGCTAAAATCCTTTATATCTCTCATGGCGTACCCCTTTCAGTTTGGTTTTCAAGATGCTACATCACCTATTATAGAAGAATTACTTCATTTTCATGATCACGCTTTAATGATCGCTTTCCTAATTAGTTCTTTAGTATTATATATTATTTCATTAATATTAACAACAAAATTAACTCATACAAGCACTATAGATGCCCAAGAAGTCGAAACCATCTGGACAATTATACCTGCTATTATTTTAATCATAATTGCTCTACCTTCATTACGGATCCTTTATATAATAGACGAAATTAATAACCCCTCTCTGACAGTTAAAACAATAGGTCATCAATGATATTGAAGCTATGAATACACTGATTACGAAGATTTAACTTTCGACTCTTACATAATCCCTACATCCGACTTAAAACCTGGTGAACTACGACTGCTTGAAGTTGATAATCGAGTTGTCCTTCCAATAGAAATAACTATTCGCATGCTAATTTCTTCAGAAGACGTACTTCACTCCTGAGCAGTACCATCACTAGGCCTAAAAACAGATGCAATTCCAGGGCGATTAAACCAAACAACCTTATTATCTACACGACCAGGCCTGTATTACGGCCAATGCTCAGAGATTTGTGGCTCCAATCATAGTTTTATACCAATTGTACTAGAAATAGTACCTCTAAAATATTTTGAAAAATGATCATCATCAATATTATAATGTCATTAAGAAGCTATACAGCATTAACCTTTTAAGTTAAAGATTGAGAGTTTAAATCTCTCCTTAATGATATGCCACAACTAGACACTTCCACCTGATTTATTACAATCTTAGCAACTATCATCACACTATTCATTTTATTTCAACTTAAAATTTCAAAACACATTTATTACTCAAGCCCAGAAACTAAATCAATAAAATCATTAAAATATAATACCCCTTGAGAAACAAAATGAACGAAAATTTATTCGCCTCTTTCATTACCCCAACAATAATAGGGCTACCTATTGTTGTATTAATTATTATATTCCCAAGCATCATATTTCCTTCTCCAAACCGACTAATCAATAATCGTATAGTCTCTCTACAACAATGGCTTATTCAATTAACCTCTAAACAAATAATAGGAATCCACAATATTAAAGGTCAAACCTGATCTCTTATACTAATATCATTGATTATATTTATTGGTTCAACCAACCTCTTGGGTCTCTTACCACACTCATTCACACCTACAACACAACTATCAATAAACCTGGGTATGGCTATTCCATTATGAGCAGGAACCGTAATTACAGGATTCCGACATAAAACAAAAGCCTCCCTAGCACATTTCCTACCTCAAGGAACCCCACTTCCTCTTATCCCTATATTGATTATTATCGAAACCATTAGCTTATTTATTCAACCCATAGCATTGGCTGTACGACTAACAGCAAATATTACTGCTGGCCACTTATTAATTCACCTTATCGGAGGGGCTACTCTAGCTTTAATAAATATTAGCCCAATTACTGCTGCAATTACATTTATCATTTTAGTCTTATTAACAATTCTAGAGTTCGCAGTAGCCCTTATTCAAGCCTATGTATTTACACTTCTAGTTAGCCTCTACTTACACGATAATACATAATGACTCACCAAACACATGCATATCACATAGTAAACCCCAGTCCCTGACCTTTAACGGGAGCCCTATCCGCTCTACTTTTAACCTCCGGATTAGTTATATGATTCCACTTCAACTCAACAGTATTACTATCCTTAGGTTTATTAACTAACACTTTAACTATATTTCAATGGTGACGAGATGTAGTACGTGAAGGCACGTTCCAAGGACACCACACCCCTATCGTCCAAAAAGGTTTACGATATGGAATAATCCTTTTCATTATTTCAGAAGTCTTTTTCTTTGCTGGCTTCTTCTGAGCATTTTATCACTCCAGTCTTGCCCCTACACATGAATTAGGTGGGTTTTGACCCCCCGCAGGAATTAACCCACTAAATCCATTAGAAGTACCACTGCTAAATACTTCAGTCCTACTTGCTTCAGGAGTATCCATTACATGAGCTCACCACAGTCTAATAGAAGGTAACCGTAAACACATAAATCAAGCCTTATTTATTACAATTGCTCTAGGAGTATACTTCACCGTACTCCAAGCAGCAGAGTATTACGAAGCCCCATTCACAATTTCAGACGGAGTATATGGCTCTACCTTTTTTATAGCAACAGGATTTCATGGATTACATGTAATTATTGGTACAACATTCCTAACAGTCTGCTTGTTCCGACAACTAAAATACCATTTTACTTCAAAACACCATTTTGGGTTTGAAGCAGCTGCCTGATATTGACATTTCGTAGACGTAGTATGACTTTTCCTTTACGTTTCTATCTACTGATGAGGGTCTTAATCCTTTTAGTATTAATAAGTACAGCTGACTTCCAATCAGCCAGTCTTGGTATACCCCAAGGAAGGATAATAAATATACTAATCTCAATAATTACTAACATTTCACTATCCTCTATCCTTGTATTAATCGCATTTTGACTACCCCAATTAAATACATACGCAGAAAAATCCAGCCCTTACGAATGTGGATTTGACCCCATAGGCTCAGCCCGACTACCTTTTTCAATAAAATTTTTCTTAGTCGCCATTACATTTCTATTATTTGACTTAGAAATTGCTCTCCTCCTACCTCTTCCATGAGCCTCTCAAACAGACAACGTAAAAACCGTTTTAATTATAGCCTTAACCCTCATTTCCATATTAGCATTAAGTCTTGCCTACGAATGAACACAAAAAGGCCTAGAATGAGATGAATTGATAATTAGTTTAATTTAAAATAAATGATTTCGACTCATTAGATTACGGTTTGCTCCGCAATTATCAAATGACTCTAGTACATATAAACATCATAATCGCATTTTTAGTATCTCTTCTAGGACTAATACTTTACCGATCACATTTGATATCTACACTTCTATGTTTAGAAGGAATAATATTATCTTTATTTATCTTAAGTACTATTTTAATTCTTAATTTACACTTTACATTAGCTAGCATAGCCCCAATTATCCTACTAGTATTTGCTGCATGTGAAGCTGCTGTCGGGCTATCATTGCTAGTCATAGTATCAAATACATATGGGGTTGACTACGTACAAAATCTTAATCTTCTACAATGCTAAAAATCATCATCCCAACAATAATACTAATTCCCCTAACCTGATTATCTAACAATAACATAATTTGAATCAATACTACAATATACAGCCTGCTTATTAGCCTATTAAGTTTATCACTTCTTAACTACCCAGATAACAACGTCTTCTCTATTCTTCTATTCTCAGACTCATTATCTACACCATTGCTAATCTTAACTGCATGACTCCTTCCTCTTATATTAATAGCTAGCCAAAATCACTTAGCTAACGAATTTATTACCCGAAAAAAACTTTACATCTCAATGCTAATTCTATTACAAATTTTTCTCCTCATAACATTTACAGCTACAGAAATAATCTTATTTTACATTTTATTTGAAGCAACACTAGTGCCAACCTTGATCTTAATTACACGATGAGGTAATCAAACAGAACGCTTAAATGCAGGTTACTACTTCTTATTTTATACACTAATTGGGTCTCTCCCATTGCTCGTTGCACTTACTTACTTACAAAATACCACCGGATCACTAAATATCATAATTATACAACTGATAGCACCACATCTTCAAGATGCATGATCATCAACACTCCTTTGACTAGCATGCATTATAGCATTTATAGTAAAAATACCCCTATATGGCCTTCACTTGTGACTACCAAAAGCTCATGTAGAAGCCCCAATTGCAGGCTCAATAGTCCTAGCAGCCGTCTTACTAAAACTAGGGGGCTATGGTATGATACGAATCACTACCGTCTTATCCCCCCAAACAACTTCCATAGCCTACCCTTTTATAGCCCTCTCTCTATGAGGAATAATTATAACTAGTTCAATTTGCTTACGCCAAACAGACTTAAAATCATTAATTGCATATTCATCTGTAAGCCACATAGCATTAGTAATTGTAGCTATCATAATCCAAACCCCATGAAGCTATATAGGAGCTACAGCCCTTATAATTGCACACGGCCTAACATCTTCTATACTATTCTGCCTAGCAAATACAAATTATGAACGAATTCATAGTCGTACTATAATCTTAGCTCGAGGGTTACAAACGATCCTACCTCTTATAGCCGCTTGATGACTTATAGCAAGTCTAACTAATCTAGCCCTACCTCCAACAATTAATTTAATTGGAGAACTTATTATTATATTAACCACATTCTCATGATCCAACTTTACCATGATCTTAATAGGCTTAAATATAGTTATCACTGCACTTTACTCGCTATATATGTTAATCCAAACACAACGAGGTAAATATACACATCATGTAAACAACATTTACCCCTCTTTTACACGAGAGCATGCCTTAATAGCTCTTCACATCTTTCCTTTACTGCTGTTATCCCTAAACCCAAAAATCATTTTAGGAATAACATAATGTAAATATAGTTTAAACAAAACATTAGCTTGTGAATCTAATAATAGAAGCTTACACCTTCTTATTTACCGAGAAAGAAATGCAAGAACTGCTAATTCATGTCTCCATGTATAATAACATGGCTTTCTTACAAACTTTTATAGGATAGTAGTAATCCATTGGTCTTAGGAACCAAAAACTTGGTGCAACTCCAAATAAAAGTAATTAACCTATTCTCATCATCCCTATTACTATTATTATTAATCCTTACCCTACCTGTAATAGCATCCATAACCAATACTTATAAAAAAACTACTTTTCCACTATATGTTAAAGACACTATTGCATGTGCTTTTATAATTAGCATGATCCCCTACATTATATTTAGTTACTCAGGACAAGAAGCTGTAATTTCTAACTGACACTGAATAACAATTAATACTATAAAACTATCAATCAGCCTAAAATTTGACTACTTCTCCCTAATCTTTATACCAGTAGCATTATTTGTTACTTGATCTATTATAGAATTCTCCACATGATATATACACTCAGACCCAAACATTAATCGATTCTTCAAATATCTCCTAATATTCTTAATTACAATACTCATTTTAGTAACAGCTAATAATATGTTTCAACTATTCATTGGCTGAGAGGGAGTAGGAATTATATCTTTCTTACTTATTGGTTGATGACACGGACGAGCTGATGCCAACACAGCAGCACTACAAGCAATCCTATACAACCGAATCGGAGATATCGGCTTTGTCTTATCAATAGCATGATTCATATACAATTCCAACTCATGAGAACTACAACAAATTTTTCTAGTTTCCACAGAACAAACTAACTTACCTCTAATAGGCCTAATCTTAGCTGCCACAGGCAAGTCAGCACAATTTGGACTTCACCCCTGACTACCATCTGCCATAGAAGGCCCAACCCCAGTATCCGCCCTACTACACTCAAGTACTATAGTAGTAGCTGGTATCTTTCTCCTCATTCGATTCCACCCACTACTAGAAAATAATAAAACCACACAAACACTAATTCTATGCCTTGGTGCTATTACAACTCTATTTACAGCATTATGTGCTTTGACCCAAAATGATATTAAAAAAATCATTGCATTCTCTACCTCCAGCCAATTAGGATTGATAATAGTAACAATTGGGCTTAATCAACCCCACCTAGCGTTCCTGCACATTTGTACCCATGCCTTTTTCAAAGCTATATTATTCATATGCTCAGGATCTATCATCCATAGCCTTAACGACGAACAAGACATTCGAAAAATAGGAGGCCTGTACAAAACAATACCATTCACCACAACCGCTTTAATTACGGGAAGCTTAGCCCTCACAGGAATACCTTTCCTAACAGGATTTTACTCAAAAGACCTAATCATTGAAGCAGCCAACACCTCTTACACCAATGCCTGAGCCCTTCTAATAACACTAATTGCCACATCACTAACAGCCGTTTACAGTACCCGAATTATATTCTTCGCTCTTCTAGAGCAACCACGATTCCCCCCTGTAGTTTTAATTAATGAAAACAACCCATCACTAATTAATCCTATTAAACGGCTACTAATAGGAAGCATTTTTGCAGGCTTCATTATTTCTAATAATCTAACTCCAATAACTATCCCTACAATAACTATACCTGCTTATCTTAAGTTTACAGCACTTTTCGTCACATTTACAGGATTTATATTAGCAATTGAACTCAACAACATAACGCGCAACTTAAAGTTTTCTACACCAAACAACATATACAAATTTTCAAATCAACTAGGGTTTTTCCCCATCATCATACATCGTCTGATACCTAAAATAAATCTAACTGTAAGCCAAAAAATAGCATCTATGCTCTTAGACCTTACCTGATTAGAAAACGCATTGCCTAAGACCCTGGCACAAATTCAAATAACTTACTCGACCTTAGTGGCTAATCAAAAGGGCCTAGTAAAACTTTATTTCCTATCATTCTTAATTTCAATCTCACTTGGATTAATAATCTTTAATTTCCACGAGTAATTTCCATAACTACTAAAACCCCAATTACCAGAGACCATCCAGTTACAATTACTAATCAATAACCATAACTGTATAATGCAGCAATACCTATAGCCTCTTCACTAAAAAATCCAGAATCCCCTGTATCATAAATAACTCAATCACCTTGGCCATTGAAATTTAAAATAACCTCTAACTTCTCATCACTTGCTAAATAACCTATAAATAATAATTCAGCAATAAAACCAGAAACTAATAAACCCAGAACTGTATAATTAGAAGATCAGACCTCAGGGTATTCTTCCATAGCCATAGCAGTTGTATAACCAAAAACCACAAGCATCCCACCCAAATAAATTAAAAACACCATCAGACCTAAAAAAGACCCACCATAATTTAATACCACCCCACAACCAACCCCACCACTAACAATTAACCCTAAACCCCCATAAATAGGAGATGGTTTTGAGCAAAAACCAACAAAGCCCAATACTAAAATAGTACTTAAAATTAATTCAATGTATGTTACCATTATTCCTACATGGAATCTAACCATGACCAATGACATGAAAAATCATCGTTGTAATTCAACTACAAGAATTCTAATGGTAAACCTTCGAAAAACCCACCCTCTTATAAAAATTATTAACAACTCATTCATTGACTTACCAGCCCCATCAAATATTTCTTCTTGATGAAACTTCGGTTCTTTATTGGGTGTGTGCCTAATCATTCAAATCTTGACAGGACTTTTTTTAGCAATACACTACACATCTGATACTTTAACAGCATTCTCCTCCGTAACCCACATTTGTCGAGATGTAAACTACGGCTGACTAATCCGCTATCTTCATGCAAACGGCGCATCAATATTTTTTATCTGCCTATTTCTACATGTTGGACGAGGCTTATATTACGGCTCTTACATATTCATAGAAACTTGAAATATTGGAGTACTCCTATTATTCGCAGTAATAGCTACCGCGTTTATAGGTTATGTTCTACCCTGAGGACAGATGTCTTTCTGAGGGGCAACAGTTATTACAAACCTGTTATCAGCAATCCCTTACATCGGAACAGATCTCGTCGAATGAATCTGAGGGGGGTTCTCAGTAGATAAAGCCACTCTAACCCGATTCTTCGCTTTCCACTTCATCCTGCCATTCATTATTGCAGCCCTAGCAGGAGTCCATCTTATTTTTCTACATGAAACAGGATCAAACAATCCATCTGGACTAGTGTCAGATGCCGACAAAATCCCATTTCACCCATACTACACCATTAAAGATATTCTAGGAGTTCTAATCTTACTCCTAGTCTTAATACTCCTTGTTTTATTTTCACCGGATCTGTTAGGAGACCCCGATAACTATACCCCAGCCAACCCCTTAAATACACCACCACATATTAAACCAGAGTGATATTTTCTATTCGCGTATGCAATCCTACGTTCAATTCCTAATAAATTAGGAGGGGTTCTAGCCCTAGTTCTATCGATTCTAATCCTAGCCATCATCCCTATACTCCACACATCTAAACAACGAAGCATAATATTCCGCCCTGTCAGCCAGTGTCTATTTTGAATTTTAGTCGCAGACCTTTTTACCCTGACATGAATCGGAGGTCAACCAGTAGAGCACCCATTCATTATCATTGGACAGTTAGCATCAATCCTATACTTCCTCCTAATCTTAGTCCTAATGCCACTTACAAGCATTATAGAAAACAACTTTTTAAAATGAAGAGTCTTTGTAGTATAATAAATTACTCTGGTCTTGTAAACCAAAAATGGAGAAGCAATCTCCCCAAGACATTTCAAGGAAGAAGCTCTAGCCCCACCGCCAGCACCCAAAGCTGGAATTCTATTATAAACTATTCCTTGTAAATACTTACCTAAACTACCAAGCTAACTTATAATGCTAGTATAGACATTTAAAATAAATGATCTATAACAACAAAAATTTTTATGTATATCGTGCATAATTTATTCACCCCATACATATAAGCAAGTACATACATATAATGTATATAAGACATAACACCTAAAGGTATGTTTAATCCACATTTGGAATGTTAGACAACACGGATATGTATCAAACCTAATAATGGGACATAAGACATAGTACATTAACCTATATAGGACCATAAACCATAAATTGATCTCTACCATAAACATAACACAAAGGCATACTACGCCCATAATTCCAATGGGTTATTTCCTAATTCACCACCTCACGTGAAACCATCAACCCTTGTGAAAAGGACTCATTAATCTCGCTCCGGGCCCATAAAACTTGGGGGTAGCACAAGTGCACTTTATCAGACATCTGGTTCTTTCTTCAGGGCCATCTCACCTAAACGCCCATTCATTCCTCTTAAATAAGACATCTCGATGGATTAATTACTAATCAGCCCATGCTCACACATAACTGTGGTGTCATACATTTGGTATTTTTTATTTTTTGGGGATGCTCTGACTCAGCTAAGCCGTAGAGGCTCTAACACAGTCAACCAAATTGTAGCTGGACTTAACGTCAATTCAAGTCTCCGCAAACAGTATTAAGGACTCATTTCAGTCAATGCTTTGGGACATAACTACGCACAAAACGTGCGCAGCACACACATTACTTATAATTTTAATCTGTAAACCAAACCCCCCTTCCCCCAGCGGTAAAATATTTAGCATATTTTCTTGCCAAACCCCAAAAACAAGTGACATGCATATACAATTACTCCGCCCATACACTCCCTCACCCCTTCTTCTTATAGAGACAGCAACATACATCACAATTTTACTGCGCAGAATTCTTCTATCTCAACACACTTTTTCAGTATTAAATATCTAGTTATGATAATTTACCCAAAACAAGTAAGGCCCACTTACATTACTTATAGAAAATTAGTTCTAATATCATTATTCATCAACAGTTACCCTATAGATGCTATATGTATAAAGTACATAC